TCAACGGTGTTGGGTCAGAATAACTTTTTGACTCTGCGCCAGTAATTCCCCTATTATTTATTAGTGAACAATAATTGAATAATTCCTTCATAGAGATAGAGGACATAATTCACATGGATATAGTAAATCTCGCTTGGGCTGCTTTAATGGTAGTCTTTACGTTTTCCCTTTCACTAGTAGTATGGGGAAGGAGTGGACTCTAGAAGTACTACTAATTGAGTTTAGGAACTAAACAGTATCACTTTTTTTTATAGATCGTTCGGCAAAGTTTTTTTTTATTTAAAATTTCACTATTTCAATTTAAAATTTTATTTTTAAATTGAAATAGAAATGAAAAATATCTTCATTTCGAAATTCTCTTGGATTTTAGTTGAGTAATGTATTCTATGAATAATAAATATATATGAAGAATACTCTTTCAATCAAAGAAATATTTCAATTATTTCCGTGTTCGTATTTTGAAAGTAAAAAAAGTAAAAGGAATACAAATGGTAGGAAATTTATTCCAACTGAATTCTTCATAAATTTTCTATTTCGATGAACTGACTCTTACCAAAGTTAGATATGGACCATGAGGAAGAACCTAACTTTTTTTTATTTTGTTTACCTCTTTACTGTTCAAAAATCAAAGAGAAAAAAATTAGGTTATTCCATTACGTGGATACACATTGGGAAACAACATAGTAGTTGTCCAACGAGATACTGCACATCCTAAAATATTGTCTTGGGCGAGTCACATATTGCGCCGCTTGTTTTAGTTTTACTATTTTAGAAATTTTATTTATGTTTTGCTTGTTTTATTGAACCCATATCATGGTTCAAACGTTAAAAGTCGACGAGTTTTACTAATCCTTTTCGAAATCCGAAGAAGTTCCCATGGATCATTTGTCAACTCCTCAATCAATGACTTCTTCGATGGGTATAATAAAATAATCTTTTAGTTAGCATTCCCGACGAAGAAGTCATTGATTCTTTCGATCGGGATTCATATTGAAAATAATCAGAAATCTAGGAATTCTAATCGTAAAAGTAGCTTTCGATTATTTCAAATTAATTTAATTGAAATCAACACAAATTAAATACAATATAGATAAAGCAAAGAAATAGAATTGGGATACTATATAATATACATTATCACTATATATATATTATATATACGTAATTAAATAGATTTCTATATATATAGAAAAGGAATATGACGATACTATTGTAGATTGATCTATATTAATCTATATTAAATTAACCCGCATTACAATACAACTTTATACACTACAATAACAATACTAGATAGTATGGTAGAAAGAAATATCTGAATCTTTCTACCATACTATTGTATCTCATAGAATACGACTGATTCTAGTCTGCCCATTTCATTTAAGACGCGAAATTTTTATCCTTTTCTTCTCTGCAATTATTGATAAGAAATAAAAAATCAAGTTTAATTCAAATTAATCACCTTGGCTGACTGTTTTTACGTATATTATAAGTAAAAAAGCAGTAGGAACTAGAATAAACAGTGCAGTAGCAATAAATGCGAGAATATTTACTTCCATAATCTCATTGTTTAATTTTTCTTTAATTCGCAATAACTCGGGAGTTAATCCCATAGAGATAATAAATCTTTCGCCTGTAAATTCAATGGGATGCATTACATCTCGATGATATCGAATCGGATCAATATCATGAATAACAATATCGGAGCTATCAAATCGATTCATCGTCAAGAATTGAATAGTATAACATAGGACGATCTTTTATCCATACTGAACTCAAAATTGGATTCCCGATCCAATCAATAATTCCTTTATTTATTTATCATTCTTTTCCATTCTTTCTTTTCTATAACCTACCGCCCTCTTTGTACAATCATCTGATGAAGTATCATCTAACCGCCTTTCCACTTACCATTGGTTCGAAACAAACCCCAACAAACAATAGAAGCTCAATGAAAAAAAAGGAAGGAGCTAAGTTATAAACTCCTTTTTTTAATGATCCAATCTTCTTGGAAAACAAAAGAAGTATGATAAAGACGAGTACAAATTCCGGTATAAAAAAATCGAATATTCCATCAAATTAACTATTTTTTTATATATTTATATATAAATTTAAAAAGTTTGTTCTTTCAAGGAAAAACCCTTATAAAAAAAAAAAAAATGCATTACCTCGCTAATAAAAAAGTGATCCTTGTTTGATCTTTATTTTTTGAATATCCTCTTTCATTGGATTAGTAATGGGACGCATATATCAAAAGCTCAATGCGAAATTTGAATGAGATAGATTATTTCAAATTTAGTAAAATTTGAAATTGAGGTTACACAAAATAGGGCCCGAAAAGGATATACTTTTATTTTAATCTTAAAAAAAAAGTATTCTATACTATTCTATACACATCTATACACAGTAACTATGTTCAATTTTTTTTATATTGTACAAATTCCATTTATGTATGTACTCCCGGGAAACATACAATACTCTACTCTATTTCATATTTCACAGATCGGGAGTAATTGAAAAAGCCAGACCCAGTACAGTATGGTATCCCGTGGAATCCTGAATCTGATGCTAATAATATAATAATTGTACTAATCCACATATGCCTCTCTCCCATCAATCGAATCGGTACTAGTCGAAGAAATGGAAATTCCCCATTTGGTTGATGATAAATGTGAAACGAAAAAGAAAAAAAGAAGAGGGATCCCTGTTGGGAATGAAATTATGTTATTTGGACTTCTTTTCACAAAAAATAGAGAGATGAATTGATATAGTTTTTTATTGGATTTGGATTCGTCGGGACTGACGGGGCTCGAACCCGCAGCTTCCGCCTTGACAGGGCGGTGCTCTGACCAATTGAACTACAATCCCAAGTAAATACCATAATAAAATAAAGTATACATATTTTTATGATTTCATTCTAACCCTTTCAATTTCGATTAGAAAGGGCGTGTTGTAACAGAGCTGCGAGTGTGATATATCGATACCCATATGTATATGTACTTTAGTGAGAGCAGCCGGTATTACTAGTAATCCTTTCGTTATTGCCAAATCAATTGGATAATCACTCGTTCAATCAAAAAAGTTTTTTTTTTTTTTTTTTTACTCTTTTCCTTAAACTTTACTTTATAGTTACGGATCCTGATATGAATCTAGATCATTAGCAAGATCAGAATTTCTTGTAAAAAGAGAGTAAATAAATAGTGGTATAGATATATCATAAAATGGATTTCTTCCGTATTGGGATTGGGGGATCGGGCATTTCTGGAGAGCAACAAATGGGTTATATTATATCATTTCATGGCGGATCGGCAAATTATTGGGCCGAGCTGGATTTGAACCAGCGTAGACATATTGCCAACGAATTTACAGTCCGTCCCCATTAACCGCTCGGGCATCGACCCAGGAAGAATAAATTCCAGGCTTATTGATAATCCACGATCAACTTCCTTTCGTAGTACCCTACCCCCAGGGGAAGTCGAATCCCCGCTGCCTCCTTGAAAGAGAGATGTCCTGAACCGCTAGACGATGGGGGCAGACTTGCACGACCGCCATCATACTATGTTCATAGTATGAATAGTTTTTTAAAATTGTCAATATAATGGAATGGTATGACTCGATACGAAGGATCTTTCCGTCTTTCACGATTCTTTCTATACAATTTTTTTCGATAAAAGTTTGGTTCAAAGGCCACGCCGAATCTCTTTATCCGAATCTCTTTATCAATGATTCAATGAAATATCTTGGATCTATGTTAAATTAGTGGATACATGTATCACTCAAATGAATTTAGTTATGATGTCAATTAGGATAGTCTTGAAACAATTCATTGTATTGATATTTATCAAATCCAATATCAATAAACCGTTTTATTTTACCTATATTATATACTCTATATTAAATTATATTAAATTATTTTATATTAAATTATTTAAAAATTATATTAAATTATTTAATTTACTTTTACTGGATAAAGAAAATTTTTCATTCCTGAATGAACCCTTATACTTATTATAAGATATATCTATGTACATCTATTATAATAAGTATATATACTAAACTCATAGTGTCTTTATTCAGGAATTGGATCAAACAAGCCCTTTTAACTCAGTGGTAGAGTAACGCCATGGTAAGGCGTAAGTCATCGGTTCAAATCCGATAAGGGGCTTTGATTTTTTCATAAATCATAAAACTCCGGCAGTAGTATTTATATTTGAAGTGCGAATAAAGATATTGTTGATCTTTGTAATAAAGTAATAAAAAAAAAGTAACAAACCGTATAATTTAATATTTTAATATATAATCAAAATTATAACATTATAATTAATTAGAGTATGGTTATAAATTTGCTATTTTAATAAATTAAATATATTATTAAATAAAAAATATATTATTAATTATTAAATAAATAATATAATTTATAATTATTATAAATATTATATTAAATATTATAATAAATGTAAGGATAAGTCGTCTCGTTAAATCTTCAAATATTACTATTCCTTTCCTATTTTCCATTATTCCAATTAAATCGATTAGAAATCAACAAAATAAAAAGTAAGTGGACCTAACCCATTGCATCATAATTATATCCACTATTCTGATATTAAAATTCGATAGAGATGAAATTGGATCTTTTTTTTCTTTGGACTACGCGGGAATCTGTCGATATATCCGATTTAATCTTCTTGTTCCTAGACGTTCTATAGGAATAAATTAGGAATGAATAAATTACTATTCCCTTCCTTTACCGGGAAACATTTATTCCAAGTCACAACATACGAGCCATTTTAAATATCTTTCTTTGATTCCAATTCCAGAACACAAGATCCGTTTTATTAGTTATATCTTATATATCTATTTATATATCTAGCAAATCGATATTTCATGTACTAAATATTTCCATCCATATTGATACATGCAATATTTTTGTTCCGACAACGTAATGGGGAATGTATGCGAGAAGGGTACTTTCATTTCGAGTCTCATATTATTTAATATTTAATTAA